TGGAAAACCAACCTCACGTTTAAATTTTAAAGAATTTTATTTACTTCCTGAACAGAAACAAATAAAAATCAATTTAGATTTAGAAGTGCGAGAAAAAAAAATAAGATTTCTATTTGAAAGATTTCTAACTGATCCTAACAATAAAGCAATTAGAAACCAAGCTATTGGGGTAAAAGAAATAAAAAAAAAAGTTCCGCAATGGTCATACAAATTAATCAACGATTTGGAACAAGAGGCGGGAGAAAATAAAGAAGCTTTGGGAAGGGATTCTCAGATTCGTTCAAGAAAACGCAAACGTGTAGTGATTTTTAACCATGACATCGAAAAAACCAATGGTTATAGTAATTCCCAAGATACTAATAATAATGATGAAACAGACAACATTGCTTTGATACGTTATTCACAACAATCGGATTTTCGTCGAGACATAATCAAAGGCTCAATGCGAGCTCAAAGGCGTAAAACAGTTATTTGGAAAACCTTTCAAGCAAATGTACATTCCCTTCCTTTTTTGGACAGAATCGACAAAGACGTTTATTTTTCTTTTGATTTTTCGGAGTCGATAAAAAAAAAATTTAAAAATTGGCTATGGAAAAAGTCAGAATTACAAATTTCAGACTATGATTATAAAGAGAAAAAAGAAAAAGAAAGTACTAAAAAAGAAAAAAGAAGAGAAAATGCACGTATAGAAATAGCGGAAACCTGGGATAGCATTGTATTTGCTCAAGTAATAAGAGGTTTTGTGTTAGTAACCCAATCAATTCTGAGAAAATATATTATATTACCCTCATTGATAATAGTTAAAAATATTGGTCGTATATTATTATTTCAATTTCCTGAATGGTCGGAGGATTTAAAGGATTGGAAGAGAGAAGTGCATGTTAACTGCACCTATAATGGTGTTCAATTAGCAGAAAAAGAATTTCCAAAAAACTGGTTAATAGACGGTATTCAAATAAGGATCCTATTTCCTTTTCGTCTGAAACCTTGGCACAAATCTAAGCTTAAGCTACAAAAACTACGAAACAATTATAACGATCTAATGAAAAAAAAAGAACAACAAAATGATTTTTGTTTTTTAACAGTTTGGGGAATGGAAACTGAACTTCCTTTTGGTTCTCCCAGAAAACAACTTTCATTTTTTGAACCTATTTTTAAAGAACTCAAAAAAAAACTTATAAAATTCAAAAAGAAGTGTTTTAGAATTCTAATAATTTTAAAAGAAAGAACAAAATTATTTATAAATGTCTCAAAAGAAAGAAGAAAATGGGTTATTACAAATATTCTATTTATAAAAAAAATAATAAAAGAACTCTCAAAAATGAACCCAATTCTACTAGTTGGATTAAGAGAAATAGAACTATATGAATTGAGTGAAAGCAAAAAAGAAAAAAAATTGATAATCGATAATGAAATAATTCATGAACCGTCCATTAACATTCAATCTACAAATTGGACAACTTTTTCATTAACAAAAAAAAAAATACAAGATTTAACTGATAGAACAAACACAATTATAAATCAAATACAAAAAATTTCAAAAGACAACAAAAAAGGATTTATAAGTCCACATATAAATATTAGTTCTAACAAAATGAGTTATGATGATAAAAGAGTGGAATCACCAAAAAAGATTTTGCGGCTATTAAAAAGAAGAAATATTAGACTAATACGTAAATCAAATTATTTTATAAGATTTTTCATTGAAAGAATATATATAAATATCTTTTTATTTATCAGTAATATTCCTAGAATAAATGGACAACTTTTTTTTTATTTTTTTAAATCAAGAAAAAAAGATTTTAATAAATATAGCTCCTATAATTCCTATAATAACTATATTTACAATACTGAAATAAATCAAGAGAAAATTGATAAAACAAATCAAAATATAACGCAGTTTATTTCGACTATAAAAGAGTCACTTTCTAATTCTAATATTAATAATAAGAACTTACAAACTTTTTGTGACTTATCTTATTTGTCACAAGCATATGTCTTTTACAAATTATCACAAAGCCCGGTTTTTAACTTTTTGAATTTATATAAGTTAAGATTAAGATCTGTCTTTCAATATAATGGAGCATCTCTTTTTCTTAAGAATGAAATAAAAAATTATTTCCTTGGAACACAAAAAATATTTCATTTCGAATTGAGACATAAGAACCCCCCCAATTCTGAAATAAATCAATGGAAAAATTGGTTAAAGGGTTATTATCAAAATAATTTATCTCAGTCTAGATTAGTACCACAAAAAAAAAAAAGTAGAAATAGCATAAATCAACGCTCTATACCTCAAAATAACCATTTAAACAAATGGGATTCATATGAAGAAAACCCATTAATTAACTTTAAATCCGAAAAAAAAAATGTTAAAAAACAATATAGATATGATCTTTTATCATATAATTTTATTAATTATGAAGATAAGAAAAACTCGTCTATTTATAGATTACCATTACAAGTAAATCATAACCAAGCGGTTTTTTATAATTACAACGAACATAAACGAAAAATCTTTAATATGCTAGTAGGTATCCCTGTCAATAATTATCTAGTAGAAGATAATATTATAAATAGAAAAAAAAGAAAGACCAATTCGGATAGAAAAGATTTTGATTGGATAATTCTCAATTTTTGTCTTAGAAAGAAGATGGATATTAGGGCCTGGATCAATATGGATAGTGACACCAACAGTAATAAATATACTAAGACTAGGGCTAATAATTATCAAATAATTGATAAAATCGACAAGAAAGGTCTTTTTTATCCCACGATTCATCAAAATCAAGAAATGAACCCATCCAATCAAAAAAAAAAACTTTTTGATTGGATGAGAATGAATGAAGAAATACTAAGTTGTCCCATATCGAATCTCGAACTTTGGTTTTTCCCAGAATTTTTGATACTTTATACTTCGTATAAGATTAAACCATGGTACATACCAATCAAATTTCTACTTTTAAATTTTAATGTAAATGAAAATGCCAGTGAAAATAAAAAAACGACAGGAAAGAAAAAACGAGATATTTTTCTATCAATATTTTCAAATGAAAAAAAAAATCAAAATCAAGGAGAAAAAGAATGCACAATCAAAACAGATTTTGAATCAACTCTCTCAAACCAAGAAAAAGATATTGAAGAAAATTATGTAGTATCAAAGATTAAAAAAAATAAAAAACAATCCAGGACCAACATGGAAGCGGAGTTTTATTTCTTACTAAAAAGATATTTGCTTTTTCAATTGAGATGGGACGATTCTTTAAATAAAAAAATGATCGATAACATCAAAATATATTGTTCCCTGCTTAGACCGATAAACCTAAGAGAAATTACTATAGCCTCTATTCAAAGGGGAGAAATAAATCTGGATCTTATAATGATTCAGAAAAATTTCACTCTTACAGAATTGATTAAAAGGGGAATATTACTTATCGAACCAGTTCGTCTGTCTATAAAAAATGAAGGACAATTTATTATGTATCAAACTCTAGGTATCTCGTTGGTTCATAAGAGTAAGCACACAATTAATCAAAGGTATCGTAAAAAAGGCCTTGTTGATACGAAGAATTCTGATGAATTCATTTCAAAACATCAAAAGATGACTGAAAATAGAGACAAAAATCATTATGATTTGTTTGTTCCTGAAAGTATTTTATCCCCTAGACATCGTAAAGAATTGAGAATTCTAATTTGTTTCAATTCTAGGAATAGAAATGGTATGCCTAGCAATGCATTTTTTTGTAATGAAAATAAGGTAAGGAGTCTAGTTTTGAATAAAAGCAAAATAAATCAAAATACACTAATTAAATTAAAGTTCTTTCTTTGGCCTAATTATCGATTAGAAGATTTCGCTTGTATGAATCGCTATTGGTTTGATACCAATAATGGCAGTCGTTTCAGTATGGTAAGGGTACATATGTATCCGCAATTTAAAAATGAACTGAGCCGTGTACTGGAAAAAAGTGAAATAGGGATTGATTTTATTTACCGTACTTTATTGCGTATATGAAGACAAAAAGATGCACACATGTATTGTTTTACATTCCATTATAATACATGATAATAATTCAATGACATATCAATATCTAGAAATGATACAAAAATCTTCTTAGTTTATTGTTAAATTTTAGGTATAATTTTTTATCTTTTGTGAGTGCAGACAACTATCTTTTTTTTTTTTTACCTACTCGAATCCAATTTTAAAATTGGGAATTATTAACAAAATTAAGATTATTGTATTGTCTATGCCAAAAAAAAAATGAGTATAATTATTATTATTATTATTGATCAATAAAAATATCTAGCAATAGCAATAAAGGCCGGCGGGGCGGGGAGGGGGGGGAAGATTTCATTTTATGGTAAAAAAATCATTCATTTCGGTTATTTCAAACGAAGAAAAAGAAGAAAACAGGGGGTCTGTTGCATTTCAAATACTAAGCCTCAGTAATAGGATACTCAAACTTTCTTCCCATTTGGAATTGCACAGAAAAGACTATTTATCTCAGAGAGGCCTCCGTAAAATTTTGGGAAAACGCCAAAGGATGCTGTCTTATTTGTCAAAGAAAAATAGAATACGTTATAAAGAATTAATTAATCAGTTAGATATTCGGGAATCAAAAACACGTTAATTTTAATTTGAAGAGGCTTTTTGAATTATTGAATTATTTGATTTATTAGATCTTGACTTTTATTTTAATGAACTTATTTTCGCTTTTCAGTAATTTATGAAAGAATGAATCGAGGAAAAAGAGAACCTTATGAATATACCAGCTACAAGAAAAGACCTCATGATAGTAAATATGGGTCCCCACCACCCATCAATGCATGGTGTTCTTCGCCTCATTGTTACTCTCGATGGTGAAGATGTTATTGACTGTGAACCAATATTAGGCTATTTACACCGAGGAATGGAAAAAATTGCGGAAAACCGAACAATTATACAATATCTGCCTTATGTAACACGTTGGGATTATTTAGCTACTATGTTCACAGAAGCAATAACGGTAAATGGACCGGAGTTGTTGGGAAATATCCAAGTGCCTAAAAGAGCCAGCTATATAAGAGCAATTATGTTGGAGTTGAGTCGTATAGCTTCTCATCTGTTGTGGCTTGGTCCTTTTATGGCAGATATTGGGGCACAGACTCCTTTCTTCTATATTTTTAGAGAAAGAGAATTAGTATATGATCTATTTGAAGATGCCACTGGTATGAGAATGATGCATAATTATTTTCGTATCGGAGGAGTAGCGGCTGATTTACCTCACGGCTGGATAGATAAATGTTTAGATTTTTGCGATTATTTTTTAATAGGAGTTACTGAATATCAAAAACTTATTACCCGAAATCCTATTTTTTTAGAACGAGTTGAAGGAGTAGGCATTATTGGTAGAGAGGAAGTAATAAATTGGGGTTTATCAGGACCAATGTTACGAGCTTCTGGAATACAATGGGATCTTCGTAAAGTTGATCGTTATGAATGTTACGACGAATTTGATTGGGAAGTACAGTGGCAAAACGAAGGAGATTCATTAGCTCGTTATCTAGTCCGAATTGGTGAAATGACAGAATCCATAAAAATTATTCAACAAGCTCTAGAAGGAATTCCGGGGGGGCCATATGAGAATTTAGAAATCCGATACTTTGATAGAGAAAGGAATCCAGAATGGAATGATTTTGACTATCGATTTATTAGTAAAAAACCTTCTCCTACATTTGAATTGCCGAAACAAGAACTCTATGTGAGAGTTGAAGCCCCAAAGGGAGAATTGGGAATCTTTTTGATAGGAGATCCGAGTGGTTTTCCTTGGAGATGGAAAATTCGTCCGCCGGGTTTTATCAATTTGCAAATTCTTCCTCAGTTAGTTAAAAGAATGAAATTGGCTGATATTATGACAATATTAGGTAGCATAGATATCATTATGGGAGAAGTTGATCGTTAAAATGATAATTGATACACCAGAAGTACAAGATATTAATTCTTTTTCTAGATTCGAATTTTTAAAAGAGACCTATGGAATTATATGGACCCTTATTCCTATTTTTACTCCTGTATTGGGAATCACAATAGGTGTACTAGTAATTGTATGGTTAGAAAGAGAGATATCCGCAGGGATACAGCAACGTATTGGACCTGAATACGCCGGACCTTTGGGAGTTCTTCAAGCTTTAGCAGATGGGTCAAAGCTACTTTTCAAAGAAAATATTTTTCCATCTAGAGGAGAAACTCTTTTATTCAGTATCGGACCGTCCATTGCGGTTATATCCATTTTAGTAAGCTATTCAGTAGTTCCTTTTAGTTCTCACCTTGTTTTAGTGGATCTCAATATCGGTGTTTTTTTATGGATTGCCATTTCAAGTATCGCTCCCATCGGCCTTCTTATGTCAGGATACGGTTCAAATAATAAATATTCTTTTTTAGGTGGTCTACGAGCTGCTGCTCAATCGATTAGTTATGAAATACCATTAACTTTATGTGTATTATCAATATCTCTACGTGCGATTCGTTAAGATATAAAGTGGTCTCTATTCCTTCCTTTCTAGGAAAAAAGGCGGAATAATTTGAGTAAATATCTTCATTTTTTATTCATTATTCAGATGGATGAACTAAATCAGATAGTTATATGAGTGAAAGAAAACAGCTTATATAATATATATATTATATAAATAGAAATTCGCAGTAAAAAAAGTGAGTCTCATTTTCTATGTATAAGAGTTAGAGAGTTGAGCGGAAATAAACATAAGCATAAGAAAGCGGTTGCCCCAAGATTGGGTGATTCGTCATCCTGACTTGAAGCGGGTTCAAAAGATCAACCATAGTGAGTTTTCACTATCCTTTGTATGTATTCTCATACATGTATTACCTTAACGGATGATTGAACAAAAACGAGTGGATGGTTAGAAACACCAAGATACACAAAGGATTAGTAATGAAAATTATGTAAAAGAATATTTCTGCATAATATACAAAGAATATTAATTGAGGCTTTATGTTGGTAGAAATGATCAGGCAGTACTCCCGATGATTCCGATCCAGAGTATGCTCCTATTCGTCGATTAAATAAATGACTATTGGAAACGAAATAATCCTTTATTGATTTCTTTTTTATTTTGTAAGTCTCCTTTTTCCAGAAACAGAAAGAAGAATAGAAACGAAAAAAAGATTTTTTTTATTCTTTCTTTATACTTTTATCCTTTCCTTTCTATATCCATATTTATATAGATATAGATAGAATTCATATCATAACTTCTAAATTAATGTATAATTCTTTTTCATAAGTGAAAAGGACGAGTTATTTCAATTTTTATAAGTTAGAAGGAGTATTTCATTGAAGAAATAAGTTATTACTCAACAAAGAAAAATTGAAATTATTATTGAAATCATTAAATAAAGGATGAGATCAATTCAGAAGTACTTTGATTTTTCTATTTTTCATTATTATATTATTATACATATATAATAATGAAAGCAGAACAGGAACAGACAGAATTAAATTGGTCTAATTCGGGATCATACAATAAATTTTTACCTTATCCATCGTATAAACATATCAAGATAAAATAATATTGACCTGATCCCTAGATTTATTTATGGTCCTCAAGGAGCCGTATGCGGTGAAAATCTCATGTACGGTTCTGGACTAGCGATGGTAACAGTGATGGTATCACCGACTATGATTATCTAATAGTTCAAGTACAGTTGATATAGTTGAGGCACAATCAAAATATGGTTTTTGGGGATGGAATTTGTGGCGTCAACCTATAGGGTTTATTATTTTTCTAATTTCTTCCCTAGCAGAATGTGAAAGATTACCTTTTGATTTACCAGAAGCAGAAGAAGAATTAGTAGCAGGTTATCAAACCGAATACTCGGGTATCAAATTTGGTTTATTTTACGTTGCTTCCTATCTAAACCTATTAGTTTCTTCATTATTTGTAACAGTTCTTTACTTGGGCGGTTGGAATATCTCTATTCCGTACATATTTGTTTTTGATTTTTTTGAAATAAATAAAACATATGGTGTTTTTGAACCGACAATTAGTATGTTTATTACATTAGCTAAAACTTATTTGTTCTTGTTCATTCCTATCACAACAAGATGGACTTTACCTAGGCTAAGAATGGACCAGCTATTGAATCTTGGATGGAAATTTCTTTTACCTATTTCTCTCGGTAATCTATTATTAACAACTTCTTCCCAACTCTTTTCACTGTAAAAGAAGATGATATCCTATATTCTCAACTTGGATCAAACAAGAGAAATAAACAAACATAAAATTATTCATAATATATTCACAATATGTTCCCTATGATAACCGGGTTCATGAATTATGGTCAACAAACAGTACGAGCTGCAAGGTACATAGGTCAGAGTTTCATGATTACCTTATCCCACGTAAATCGTTTACCCATAACTATTCAATATCCTTATGAAAAGGTAATCGCCACGGAGCGTTTCCGCGGTCGAATCCATTTTGAATTTGATAAATGTATTGCTTGTGAAGTATGTGTTCGTGTCTGCCCTATAGATCTGCCCGTCATTGATTGGAAATTGGAAACTGATATTCGCAAGAAACGATTACTTAATTACAGTATTGATTTCGGAATCTGTATATTTTGTGGTAACTGTGTTGAGTATTGTCCAACAAATTGTTTATCAATGACTGAAGAATATGAACTTTCTACTTATGATCGTCACGAATTGAATTATAATCAAATTGCCCTAGGTCGTTTACCAATGTCAGTAATTGACGATTATACAATTCGAACAATTTTGAATTCTCCTCAAATAAAAAAATAAATAAATCCTTGATGAAAAAAAGATCTTGAATTACTAGGGGTCATTAAATAAATGAGTTTTTTCCTTTTGTTTGGTCTCAATAACTACAAACCTCAACTATTGATTGGTTAGTAAGAAGTACGTCGTAATTTGGATTGAAAGGATTGAAAATTCATTATCATTAATTACTATATCTGACATTATTTCGAAATGTATAGTTTCGTATTCGAACTACTCTATTCAGACTCTATTCATATAAAACATGAAATTAGTCCAATAACTGTACCCCACATTAATTCACACCCCTTAGGATTTAATTCAAATTCAATTAGAAATTTCTTATGAATCATCAACAATTTTTTCTGGTCTGGTCTCAATAAGGTCATGAAAAACATTTCGATTTATTTACCTCTTATTTTACATATAATGGATTTGCCTGGACCAATACATGATTTTCTTTTAGTCTTTCTGGGATTAGGTCTTATCTTAGGAGGTATAGGAGTAGTATTACTTAACAACCCAATTTATTCTGCCTTTTCGCTGGGATTAGTTCTTGTTTCTATATCTTTATTATATATTCTATCAAATTCATATTTTGTAGCCGCCGCACAACTCCTTATTTACGTGGGAGCTATAAATGTTTTAATCATATTTGCTGTGATGTTCATGAATGGTTCAGAATATTACAAAGATTTTAATCTTTGGACCGTTGGGAATGGGTTTACTTTGTTGATTTGTACAAGTATTTTTGGTTTACTAATAACTACTATTACGGATATATCATGGTACGGGATTATTTGGACTACAAGATTAAACCAGATTATAGAACACGATTTGATAAGTAATAGTCAACAAATTGGAATTCATTTATCAACGGATTTTTTTCTTCCATTTGAATTCATCTCGATAATTCTTTTAGCGGCTTTGATAGGTGCAATTACCGTGGCGCGCCAATAATAAATCTATAAAATTGGTAACAGCAATCCAAAATAAACTCCATTCTGTGTTATCACAATTATTTACCTTCAATTAGAATTTAAAATTGTTTATGTTTAAAATATAAAATAAAAATTCTTTTATTCGATCTATTACCAATATATTTCTTTCTTCCGTACTTTTTTTATATTATAGTCAATTGAATCTTTTCTATTATTGTTCATATTATATTGAAATGAATCGAAATTGATAAGGAGTTGGTCAATGATGCTCGAACATGTACTTGTTTTGAGTGCCTACTTATTTTTTATCGGTATCTATGGATTGATCACCAGCCGAAATATGGTTAGAGCTCTTATGTGTCTTGAACTTATACTGAACGCGGTTAATATCAATTTCGTAACATTTTCTGATTTTGTTGATAGTCGCCAATTAAAAGGAAATATTTTCTCCATTTTTGTTATAGCCATTGCAGCCGCTGAAGCAGCCATTGGACCAGCTATTGTTTCGTCAATTTATCGTAACAGAAAATCAACTCGTATCAATCAATCGAATTTGTTGAATAAGTAGTATGAATGATCAGTAGTAATATGAATGATAAGTAGTATTAACCATACAAATTAGAATATTCATAAATTCGAATTTAGTATGTATTATACATAATGTATGATCATGTTTGCGAAAATATAAGAAATCAAAGTATCTTAGTTCTCTCCCATGAGTCGAGCCGGAAGTAGATTGATTATCAAAATTCTGGCAAATATAAATCATTGATTCATCTGGTATCTAAATATATGATTCATTTACATACAAGTTTACTAGATCGAATAAAAAAGAAAAAAAAAAAAGATTATAGATCCAATGTCACATTCAGTAAAGATTTATGCTACGTGTATAGGGTGTACTCAATGTGTCCGAGCTTGCCCCACAGATGTATTAGAAATGATACCTTGGGATGGGTGTAAAGCTAAACAAATAGCTTCTGCTCCAAGAACAGAGGACTGTGTGGGTTGTAAAAGATGTGAATCTGCCTGTCCAACGGATTTCTTGAGTGTTCGAGTTTATTTGTGGCATGAAACAACTCGAAGTATGGGTCTAGCTTATTGATACTTTCCAAAAACCTACTTGAATACGACTACAATTTTATTTTTTTTGCCTTTACCGACAAAAACCCGTGCTCAATATATTATATATTGAGCACGGGTTTTTCTGGTCCAAGTGTATCTTGTTTTTACCACGAATTATTTTCCTTGGTTAACGATAATTGTAGTTTTGCCAATATTTGCAGGTTCCCTAATTTTCTTTCTTCCTCATAGAGGAAATAAGGTAATTAGGTGGTATACTCTTTGTATATGTATAATCGAACTCCTTCTAACAACCTATGCATTCGGTTATCATTTCCAATTGGACGATCCATTAATCCAACTGACAGAGGATTATAAATGGATCGATTTTTTGGATTTTTCCTGGAGATTGGGAATAGATGGAATTTCGATAGGACCTATTTTGCTGACGGGGTTTATCACTACTTTAGCTACTTTAGCGGCTCGGCCAATTACTCGAGAATCCCGAGTATTCCATTTCCTGATGTTAGCAATGTATAGCGGTCAAATAGGACCATTTTCTTCTCAAGACCTTTTACTTTTTTTCATCATGTGGGAATTAGAATTAATTCCAGTTTATCTACTTCTAGCCATGTGGGGAGGAAAGAAACGTTTGTATTCAGCTACAAAATTTATTTTGTATACTGCAGGAAGTTCCGCCTTTTTATTAATGGGAATTCTAGGTATTTGTTTATCTGGTTCTAATGAACCAACATTAAATTTTGAAACATCAGCTAATCAATCGTATCCTGTAGCACTCGAAATGCTATTCTATATTGGATTTTTTATTGCTTTTGCTGTCAAATCGCCGATTATACCCTTACATACCTGGTTACCAGACACTCATGGAGAGGCACATTACAGTACTTGTATGCTTCTAGCTGGAATTTTATTAAAAATGGGAGCGTATGGATTGATTCGGATCAATATGGAATTATTACCTCACGCACATTCTATATTTTCTCCTTGGTTGATGATAGTCGGCACAATTCAAATAATCTATGCAGCTTCAACATCTCCTGGTCAACGTAATTTAAAAAAAAGAATAGCTTATTCCTCTGTATCTCATATGGGTTTCATAATTATAGGACTTGGTTCTATAAACGATACAGGACTTAATGGAGCCATTTTACAAATAATCTCTCATGGATTTATTGGCGCGGCGCTTTTTTTCTTGGCAGGAACGAGTTATGATAGAATACGTCTTGCTTATCTCGATGAAATGGGTGGAATGGCTATCACAATTCCAAAGATATTTACGACTTTCAGTATCTTATCAATGGCTTCTCTTGCATTACCGGGCATGAGCGGTTTTGTTGCAGAATTAATAGTATTTTTTGGAATACTTACTAGCCAAAAATATCTTTTAATGACAAAAATACTAATTACTTTTGTAATGGCAATTGGAATGATATTAACTCCTATTTATTCATTATCTATGTTACGACAGATGTTCTATGGATACAAGCTTTTTACTGCGACAAACTCTTATTTTGTCGATTCTGGGCCGCGAGAATTTTTTGTTTCGATCTCTATTCTTTTACCCGTAATAGCTATTGGTATTTATCCAGATTTCGTTTTCTCATTATCAGTTGACAAAGTCGAAGCTCTTCTATCTAATTCTTTTTATCCATCATTTTTGTGAGTAAACCAAAAAAGCAAACATAAATCAATCATATGATTTTAAAAAGTGTTTGTTCGACACTTAAAAATAAGTCCTTTTTTTCTCCTAAGTTTGAGTAAAATAAATTGGAAGTTTATTATAACCAGGTATGTAATCCAGGGAGAACCCTTTGATTTGATTCAAAGGGTTCTCCCTGGATTACACGAAGTTTTATTTTATACACTTATGCTGTCTTATGTTTATTTTCTATTTATCAAGTCCTTTCTTTATCTTTAATTCAATTAGATGTTAATGTAAATGAACCATAACTATGCAACCCTATTCCTAATAAATTAACCCCAAAATAGCATATCCAAATTATAAAAAAGCCCATCGAGGCTACAATTGCGGAATTTACACTTTCAATATTTTTATTTGTTCGAGTATGTAAATAAATCGAAAATAGGGTCCACGTAATAAATGCCCAAGTTTCCTTCGGATCCCAATTCCAATATGATCCCCATGCTTCATTAGCCCATACTGCTCCCGAAAGAATACCTATGGTTAAAAAGATAAACCCTAGACTAATAATACGATAACTCCAAAGATCCAATTGTTGAATCAATTGAAACCTGTAATAATTCCTAGAAGAAAGAAAAAAAGTGTTTGGTAAAAGATTATTTTTTTCTCTCACGTATTGAATCTCGCCCAGGGAAAACGACTCATTTACGAGATTATTTATTTTACTAAAAATCCTTAGGAATTTTCGAAATGTAATGACTAGAAGAGCTAGTGATAATAATGATCCGCATAAAAGAGCTGCATAGCCCAATACCATCATACTTACGTGCATCATTAACCAATGGGATTGGAGAGCTGGTACTAATATTTCGGATTGATGCATTTCAGTTAAAAGGCCCGAAGTAGCAAAACCTTGGGTAAAAATAGCACTTGGCGTGGTTATTGCGTTTAAATTTAAATAGTTTTTATACTTTTTAAAATACGGAACCATATGAATAATGGAGAAACTCCATGAAAGAAAGATTAATGATTCATATAAATTACTTAATGGTAAATATCCTAAATAAATCCAACGAGTAATTAATAATCCTGTTATACAGAAAAAAGTAGTCATCATCCCCTTTTCTGACGAATCATATAGTCCTACGATTTCATCGACTAATAAGGTTATCAAATGAATTGTAATTACAATTGAAACGACCGAAAAGGATATATGAGTTAATATATGCTCTAAAGTTGAAAATATCATAAACAATTTTAAATTAAAATAAAGGAAAGTTCCTCAATTCCGAATTTTTAGGATAGGAATTAAAATTGGGAATTGAATTCCATATAGGACTTATTCTTTTAGAATATGTCATGCCGCCACTCGGACTCGAACCGAGATGCTCTAGCACTGCTTCCTAAGAGCAGCGTGTCTACCGATTTCACCATAGCGGCTTGTTCTAAATTATAATAACCTATTTTTATTCAATCGTCGAGATTGAAGTAGTCAATTCAATATATATTATATATATTTAGGAAAGATTAAAATAAAAATTGTTGAATAAAAACCTTTTTAAAAATTAGAATTTTAACGTAACGATTTTAATAATAATCCGTATTTTTATTGGTCTATTTTTTAGTTATAGTGTTAGAATGTTCGTTTTATTTAACTTAACTACTGGGATTTTAAAATACTTTATTTTTTTATGCTCGAATAAAATCTAACTGGATAGTTATAACCTCACCTCAATCTATGGATTGAACTCAAAACGTTCTTTATGACTTGCATTTTCTTTTGACTTAGTTTTTTAATAATTCATTTCTTACTGATTTATTTTATGAATCTTAAAAAATGCATTTTTTCGATGACATAAAAATAGGATTTTTATGTATCACGATTTTGTTAATATATGCAGGGGATTGTAACTCTTTGCATAGCTTTGTATTAAATGTCAGTGTTGGTTTTAATTGTGTAGAGAATTTGTCTTAAGATTTAGCAAACAAAATATTGGTAGGTTTTGGGCCAGGCTAGGTATATTATGTAATAAAAGATTTCAACTTCTATCATAAGTATATCGTATTTCATATCATAATTGTAGCGTACTTAAAAAAAAAAATCATTTTTATTTTATAAATCAATTTATTTTATAAATCAATTTATGTATATTACTTAAGTATATATTTCTATATTAATTATAGAAATATATATTTGTTGATTGATCTTTCAGTGGAAACATAGGGTCTAAAATTGGTGTATTTTTTATATAATCGTATTTTTAGTATAATCACTTAAAAAAGGGTTTTTCTTAATTGAATTTGCTTAAATTAAAAATTAGGGATATATAGTAATAAGAATTTATAGAAAAAATGGTTTAGAGAATTTTAAAACACATTTTAAACTTAATTAATTAATTTTGATTACAAATTATATATATATTCTTCTATAAATTAGTTTAATTAAGTATAAATTAAGTATATTAGATATACTAACTACTATGAGTTATTATTTTATCGTATAAAATAATAAAAGAGTAATAAAAGAGAAAAATCTTTTATTCTTGAATCGATGGGGATTCTTATTTTCCCCACCCTAAAAACAATAAAGCATATTCAAAAGAAACGTTAATCCTGTGCTTGCGTTTATTCTTTTTTCAAACAAAAGAGTATAGTATTATAATTTATATTTAAATTTATATAATTTAAATTTAGTAGACACAAGAATCCTTTTTTTATTATAAAAGCGAAACCACTTCAATTTACTATTGCTATTGATTCGGTCAAAACAAAACATTAGAGAATATCCATTTTTCCTTTTATTTCTATTTAGATATTTTTTATTATATATATTTATATATATTAATAGATAATAGAATACATAAATTTATAATATATAATTTATAATAGAATTATAAAATATAATTATTAAGTTAATATAATTTATAGTTTTTATAATCTTTTGAGTATTATTTAAAATTAAGATTTTATTTTATATAAATTAAGTATTTGTATTTTATTTTAAAGTCTAAAATATTAATTTTCATTCTAAAATTCTAAAATGTAGTACTATATTACTTAAGAATATAATACAAATTTTTATAAATTTTTTTTTTAACTTATAAAAATCTCCAATTATAAACAAATAAGACTGACTGCTTTTCGAGTCAGAACAACTCAGATTATTCCAATCTTTGATTATTTATTTGTTGCATAAAAAAAACTTTTTGAATTCCTTGTAGAAAGAGATTTACCTAACGAAAAAGCTTTCAATGCTGCCCAATATCCTTTCTTTTTCCAAATATTTTTACGAATCCGCTTTTTTGAGATAGAAGTACGTTTTTTCGGAACTGCCATTAAAAATTATAATAAGTTTTTAATCCCTATAGTTGGATGTCAAAGACATCTATTGTTCAAAACCAATTGTTTTTTTTCTTATTAATTATCTAGCTATCTATTTATTTTCTAGATTGTACTCCCTTCATAAAAATATGAATATAGAAAAATCGCGTAACTAAATAAATAAAAAAAGTACGGGGAACAAAAAAAAATAATAAAATAAAAAAGATTTTTATTTTTTCTATTCCCGACAATATCGAATAATTCATATTTAGTTTATTGGTCCTCTTATATCCTCATTCAAACCCATATCTATAAAATTAAAATTTGCTATGCCATATAAATCTAATAGATTAACGTTGATATGATAATCAAATAAAAACAAAAAAATACAAACAAAAAGATTATACCTTTCTTTATATCTCTATTTTATATCTCTGTCTAGTTTCTTTTTGTCGTCCTACATTGATTTATAGGTAATAAAAAGGGCAAAAATACATAATAAAAAAGATCCAAAGTTTTACTAAACCAACCCCTTGTATTGTATTAAATTAATATAAAAAAATAAAAAAATATTAAATCTAAGTAAAAAAATTACTATTTTTTTTTCTTTTCTATGAATTATTAATTTAATTGGTCAAGCTCCCAAAAAGAGCAAGAGTATATATAATTTTAAAATGTGCAAGAGACTAGTACTTAATCTGTTATCTCTTAAAAACTAAAAACGCCAAGATAAATAATTTTCTAAAAGATATCTTAGTAATTTCTCCTTTTAATTTTATGTTAAAGTTAAATTTTGGATGTCAGAGTTTGGAGATCAGAGCCTTTTCTAAAAAAATAAAAGTCTAATATTAAAATCTTATTACAATAAAAGACAATCAATTAGTTCCAAAATAAATTTTCAGAATAACCCCAAAAGAAATAACTTTATTGGGGATAAGTTAGGTTTTTTTTCTGATTCAGATCAAATACTGGTTTTGGTATAATTATTTATCTTTGCTTTATCAATATATAAATTAGTGTAATACGAAATAATAATGAAAATGGAGATTTCCATTTTCATTTTTTGGATATTCATCAAATTTGACTTAATAATAATATAATAATTGAATATTAATATTTAATATCAATATTACTATATAATACTTTTTTTTTCATCGTTTTCAATAGTAATTTGTTCATATCATTTGACAAATTTTAACTTCTTTATTTGAAATATTTAAAATAGTTGAAAAAGATTCAGAATAATTATAAAATTCTAGATTTTATTTTGTCTATTTTAAGTTTTTATTTTATTAACTGACCCCTTATCATTTCAAAAGAAATAAGAACCGGTAAATCAGAAACAATTAATTAAGATAAAAATAAAAAGACTTTTTTTAATTTATTTTTATGGAATATATATATCAATATTCATGGATTATAGCTTTAATCTCACTTCCAGTTCCGATATTAATAGGAGTAGGACTTTTACTTTTTCCAACGGCAACAAAAGATCTTCGCCGTATGTGGGTTTTTCCAAGTGTTTTATTGTTAAGTATAGTTATGCTTTTTTCAACTTATCTAGTTATTCAACAAATAAATAAACCTTCTATCTATCTATCTATATGGTCTTGGACTATAAATAATGACTTTTCTTTAGAATTTGGCTATTTGGTTGACCCACTTACTTCTATTATGTTAATATTAATTACTACTGTTGGAGTTTTGGTTCTTATTTATAGTGACAATTATATGTC